ATATTACGCCTCAAAAGGCAAGCCACAGTGAAGTCTCCTACTAAATGCTTATTACCAGATCCAACGATTCTCTGTGAAAGGGTTTTTGATCGATTTCCACTCCTAGCCCAGAAGAGAAGGGGCTGCAGATAATTCTATGCTAATTAAGTAGTTTGTTATATCCAATTCTTAAAGAAAAGTATGTATTTGGGTAAGATCTTCCCTCTTGTGAAAGAGAGGAAGGCACTAAGACCCGCTAGAAGGACTCTAAGGGAAGAAAGAAAGCCGTCCTAGTGAGGTGCAATGCTGAAACTGTGATCGGTAAACAAACCCTACAGAAGTCGGAATGGGATACTTCACTAAGGAAGTAGCACCGGCGGTTAACTATACTAATCATAGGCATTCTGAGTTGCGTTTGGGTATGGAATGGATAGGCCCCAAGTGGCTGCCTCTCCTACTACCAATGTGTGTGGGCGGATCATCGCCCCTTCATTCTGGTTCTACTTCATTCGCTATTAACAAGACGGCACACGCAAGACAAAAGATGTCAAATCAGGCCCTTGAAAGGTGTAGATGAAGCCTTTTCCTTTTCTGCCGGAAAACACTTGAAGGATACGAGGCATAAGACTATGGATCGAACTTCTTAAGAGGGAACCGCTACTGCAGCCAATCCATTGAAAGGTGAAGGCAATGCTAAATGCAGGTGCAGACCGATTGGGTTCTCCCTTTTGCTAGGGGGTGATGTTACCAGGTTTTTCGCGAATGTGAGGTTCAAGTACTGCCATCCTTTGTTGGTCGAGTTCGCTGTGTAATTTCAACAATGCCATTCGAAACCGAAAAGGCCGTAGCTGCATCTTTCGAGAAAAATAAATAATAGGTGTCACGCCGATGATTAGGAGAAGTTATGGCTTAGGGAAGGGCGCTTCTGCCCAGATCTATGATTGATCTAGAATTCCCCGAGACGAGACGAACTGTCGATTCTCCGATAAATGTCAATGACTTAAACATGTTTCCGAGACTTCAACATACATGTTTGGCAGCGGCAAGGAGTTTTTTTTTACTTCCTAACACGGATACCAAGACAGCTGAGCAGTGAGGAATATTACATATTGCCTTTCAGTCTCGAAGCAAGCTGTGGTACAATCCCTACTTCGCTCCGGCTCGTTCCGTTCCCGTGTACTATACTTTCTATTCCTATCCCGCAGTGAACGAAGTTCGCGATGGGTTAAGGGGCCTATAGTATAGAGGGATCTGGGATTCGGTATAATAACTCCTCGTAATTCAGGCGAGTGGAGGAAAGTGAAGTTGACTGTTGGAGGAAAATAGGCGAGCCCTACTAGTACAATAGTCTACGGAACTAAAGGAACTACTCGGCTATTAAGAGACAAAATAGATTCGGCTCGTTGGCTCTATAGACTCACTCTCTTCACAACGAGAGGAGTTTACTACACGTATGGCCTCGTTTAGCCTTGTCTTAAACGGTGGCTCCGTGGTCCCAAGTGCTCGTCTTTTTAACTTCTCCCTGGAACTGTTGATCCCTTCCGCTCCGTTCGTTCCGAACTCGCGAGCGAAGTTTTGGCATGTCAAGTCTCTTTTCTTTCAACTCCGCTCGGTGATCGCTCATGGCTAATATAGGTAGGTCCAGAGCTAGCTAGTGTTCAGAAGTCACTTAAGAGATTGAATTGAATATGGGTCCTATTAGAATAGGCTATAAAAGAGATAGAGATTCGCATTCGGGAAGGGAACCATAGCAGCTGATAAAGGCTGCTGGTGGAGCCGGAGAAGAACGGGGATAAGGGCTGGTAAGTACTAAAGCTGCTGGAGCGGCTGCCTTCGCCCACGAAGGAATCGGAATCTCGCTACTTCCCCTAACTGTCCTAGAGCAGGAGAGAGTGAATCTACAAGCAGGGAATAAAAAAAAGAATAGGCGCCTCTATAGTCTTCCTTTTCTTGCCGCTTCGCTTCCAGACATAGGATATATTAGATTAGAGGAATGAATGAGGTATTGCTGACCAGGTAAGAGAGATCTTCCTAATTACACCAGTAAAGCCGGAGTAAGTGGATTGGCGTTACGTTATCAGATCCAGACGAGCTCAGAGCCATAGCCTATGCGAGCCTTACCGGATCTCTTGTACATTTTTTCAGTTTACTTTACCTATGAGAGAACCGGCATATTCTTACTAACTAAACAAAGGAGGGCTTAGTGATTTACAACCTCCGGAAAGGAAGTCGTCTTTCAAGTCAAAAAGTAATAAAGGTGCCGAAGGCGAAAGGAGAATCCGCGTCTTTTTCTCTTTGTTTACGGAAGGATTAGTAGAGTAGTGTGCTTAGGTCGTGGTCTAGAGTACTTCCTTCCGCGCCTTGGTTAGCCGAAGAGAAGTGTGCATGAAATGGTGGAGCTCCTATGGGTCAACACAAGTTGCGTAGACTTCAGACCCACTTTGCTTTCACGATTTTACCTTGGCATTCCATCAATGAATTCATCTTCCGCTTTGCACTGGCCCCATTCCTAAAGTTCGTATTCTTCGATCATAAAGGTGAATCAAAGTCTAACTAAAGCAGAAAGAGGATAAAAGGGAGCCTGTCAATCCTAAGAATGTGGTCTCAATCCTTGCGTTCCGGGCAAGCTGAAGTTTTGTAACAAGCCCCCTGATCCGCATGTGTTAAGCATATAGTCTCAGTTTAGACTTCTTTCTCGATAGAGCGGAACTAGGACTCTAAAAAGAACAGATTGTACTACAGGCTGAGACCTCGTGAGGTGGAATGAGAACCTACCCCACATTTCCATTTTATATAAGACAGACTGCGGGATAGGGCAATGGAGAGAGATGTGATATCAAGGACTTCGGCAAGGAGACATATAGCTTAGCTTACTTAGGAGGAAAGAATGACAAAATTCGGAAGGGTGGATGCAATAGAATCCGCTCTCATTAGCAGGAATTCTCTTAAAAAAAATAAGAAGACTCGCTTTCTGTACTAAAAAGACTCTTTGATTCGTTTTATATTGACTATCTAACGGAAAAGACGGTTAATAGGATTATTGTACTGAACTAAATATGGAACTGAATTCCGCTAAAAGACTGTTTGACTTCTCTTCTTTGTTAGTTTAGATCCCTCGGACTCGTTCCGGTGAGTAGAAGCAGAATAGAAAACGTAGGAAAGTTTCGTTTATTAGCCGCTGGCGGTTCTACTTACTTGTGAACATGAAGCCTTCCTTTCGAAATGAAGAGAATGCCTCCGGGGATGTAATGTAGCTGATCACTGACTACTGAAAAAGTACAAGTAAGCTCCAACCCCGTTACATAATTCATAAATTTATAACAAAAATCTTTCTTCGATCGGAAAAAAAAGACAAAAGAATGGTTTAGCCAATGATAGACTGAGCACTAACCCAATCTTGAAAACCTCCCCGATTTCCACAGTCTGATGACTCACTTAAGGACGGCGTTAGGCGAAGATATTTCCTATGACTTAACGGAAAGAGGTCTTCCTTCTCATCATAGTGAGCCTCATCTTCAAGAAAGATCGACGAATGAAGAGAGGATTCACTCACTTCATCTTAGATATTATGCCTTTATTTTTGGAAGTCTTCTCTTGGTTGTCTTGCTAAATAACAGAGCAGCCTTCATCTCCTAAAGGGAATTGTAGTGTAGTCGAGTATCAAATCATGAATTCATAAAATAGAATAAGTCCCTATCGCCTGAACACGGGAAAGGTTAGGCATCTATCTTTAGTGCGTTAAGTGAAATAAGGGTCGTATTCTAAGTTTCTTCCGCTTTCTGTTGTAGGATTCGAGAAAGTCTTTTTGGTTCCATAACCTCCATGGTTATGTAGCTCCTATGGGATGATTCAACCCATGATACGTATGTTGATTTAGCAAGCCAATGCCTTAAGCCTTATCCCAGTAGCTCAGTAGTAGAGCGGTCAGCTATTCACCACTGATTCGTCGTAGGTTCAAATCCTACCTGGGATCTTATTCTCTATCTATCCATTCAAAGTGGACAAGAAAGAAAGCATAGTACCCAGCGGATTTAGAAATACCAGCAGTATTAAAGTCAGTGGTGATACATTAAAGAAAGCGAAGTGCTAGTGCCTTTGTACAAAAGAGAGAGGTTGTACACAAGTCTTTAGTTTTTCTTTAAGGGGTTAAGGCCCCTTTCGAGCTTTACTAATAGATAGGGGTGGCAAGCTTTAGAGAGTAGGGGCTAGGTCACCATACTCTCTCCATGCTTCTATTTGCATAGTCAATGCGGCTCTGGCATTTTGACCCGGGCCTACTTTGGCCGTGGGTCAGGCTTTCCATGACCTGCTGGACAGGAAGTTGAGTTATGAGTTAAGGGGGGGGGAAGGTAATTTGAATTAAACTACGATTTTGTTACTAGTCTGAAACTGCTACCCCCGCTGCCCTAACTGCTGCTTTCATTAGTGAACTTTGAATCCGCTTACCGGTCCTCGGTCTATTTTTCCCTTACCCGCAGCTAACCGCTAAACAGTCTAAATCAGTAGCCTCACAGCTATTTCTCTGTCCTAACTAGGGTTTCTTTCAAGCGAGCCCATTCTTTCTTTCTTTCAGCTTTGTTTCATTCTCCCATTCAAAAAGTTCAATAAGAGATAGAACGGTTCGATTTCTTACTCTTTTCTTTGACCTCCCCTAACTCGAGACCTTGACTCTTCGGGGCTTACCAATCATGATTGTTTGACGAAAAATGCTCTGATCCCAGTTTGGGACTTCCTCCTCATGTCATGTCACGAAACGCATTCGAGACTTTTCACTTGAATATATATGTATAAGAGAGAGAAAGAAAAATTGTGATCTTCACAACTGGGGAAGAGGAGTCGCCTACCCCACGGAAGGATCATAGATCTCAATAAGTGGATCATGAGTCAGTACGTCAACAATCAGAAAAATCTCCATATAGCACATTTACCAATCCAATCTAAGGATTGTTTGTCAGGTCTTTCCAATGCCGGGTAAAGGATCAGCAGCAAACCACCTTTTTTTACAAATGATTGTGATTGTATTGTGGAATTGAGGCAGGGGACGGTGCTAGACGACTCGGCGATTCTACCCTTCTTTTTTTCCGGATTGTCGCCTTACTGCTTGACGAGAACAACCTACCACTGACTTTTTTTGAAAGTACCTCTCTCATTACACCAAACGAGTCTGTCTTTTACGATAGGGCTTGAGATCGGTCCACCACTAAGGATCTATGGTAGATCAAAGAGCGCAGAGAAGATTGCCCACCACTAGTTCTTGTACGCGCTATAATATAAGATATAGGCTTTCTATGAAAGCTCGTAGGATCCGCTGACAAAAGAGAAAGGGATTCGGACTCGCCTGGTTCATGTCTATCGAAGAGGGATCTCAAATTGCGCTTGACCGCCGACTCGTAGCATGGGTGATAATTCTTCCTTCTGTTTTTCCGTCTTCTTCTCTGCCGAAAGGAAAGACAAAGGCGAGGGAGTCCTCGGATGGGGAAACCCGCGATTGAGAGGTCAGATCACACCATCCTCATTGATCCAACTCGGGTTGGTATGCTCACAAAGAGAGACCAATCCACATGTGTTTAAGTTTGAGAGCCACCTTGTTCTCTATGGGTCGAATCCCCCGACCAAGACCTTGTCGTGGATGGAGTTGCCCGATGATAATATGACTTACTGTTTATGTTATGGCTCCGTTGCTGGACAGTCAGCGGGAATTCCGGGCTGTCCTTGACAAGTGATCAATCCAAAGAACTCCGATCGATGGAAGAAAGCGAGCACTCAACCTCACCTAGATCTTCCTTTGTTGCACCTAATGGAGAAAGAAGACTGGTAATAGGTTTCTTTTGGAAAAATAGATCTAAGTTTAGCCTGTTTTTGATTCATCCAATTGTGGAGAGTGAGTCTAGTATCATACTTCCAATTCCTCTAAAGGAGTTGACCCGAATCAGTAAGAGGGATGATATATTGACAGACTTATCCCTGGACCATTTTCTGCCTACTTTACTGTCCTGGCCCTACCCCCTACTTGTGAATGAAAGCACTACGCCAAGTCTTTTTTTTTATTCCGGCTCGCGGGACTACTTGACCAGTGGAACCACTCCATTTGATTACTAATTATTCATTAAGCCCGTCTTTAATTCATACTAATTTATTTAGTTTAGCCCAGGCTCGACTCAAATTGGAAAAAAAGAACCAAAGGCCTCACTCCTCATGACAAAGTGGTCACACTAAATCAACCTGGGATTCCCAGCTTTTCAAGGCAAGGGTTTTTTCAATCTGTAAGAGGAAGAAGCTAAGAGTCACCAATACAAATGATCGCCCGCTGCACCTTTCTTCTCTTATCTTATGGGGCGGGCAAGTTTTCTCTGCCCCGAAGTTCAAGCAAACCTAGGTTGATGTTGACAATGTGTGGGAAGGATCCGTTGAGCTTAGTAGCTCAGGATTTGCATCTTCTCCAACAAGGTGCTCATGCAGTAAATGACTATGTTCTGTATTCCGGTTTGAGGCATGGTCAAAAATTAGAATTCTGATTTCGGCTTCTCCAGATCGCCCAATGGGAGACAGGGCTTTCGCAATCCCGAGGACAAAAGTAAATCAGAATAGGCTTAGAGGGAGAAGGAATCCCCAGCTATTGATTCAGCTACTATTGAATCCAATCCTAGGGCATTAGCGGAATAAAATAAGAGCAGTGGGACTTGAGCTAGTGGGATTAAAGTATGAAAAAAGAGAAGTACAAGCAACTACATCAAAAACCTCTATTCCTGACGTGAACTCTAGTCGCTCTCTATGTTCATTTTTCTTTAGCAAGAAGCCCGCTATCTCATTCATATAAGATAATAGGGGATAGTATACCTGGAATAAGTTTTGAGATGCAAGAAAGCAAAGAGGTAATAGGCGCAATCAGGCAAGCAGTTAAGCGACTTCTGTCTTCAAGATATGCCTTTTATATATAATACTATTATTATTATACAGGTGAGTAAGGTTCCTTCTGGGAACTCCTGCCTTTGTTTGGATGGACCATAGGCCTGATGCTAGGAAGCAAGAAGCTAGAATAGTGTAGTGTAGTTCGAGCATTAAAAGGCAGCTAAGGCAAGAAATCAGTACACGAATCCCCGGCATTTAGAAAGATATGCCCGCCCCCTCTCTTAACTTTAATACACTGTGACTAAGAGACTCTCTTCAAGTGGAGTGAAGCCAGCGCTTTAGGGGCTGAGGGGGGAGAACAAATGAAGCCCCTATACTTTTCTTTTCCTTAAGGCTTTCCCCCTTCAAAAGCTAGTCTAATCACGGAATAACCTGTCGTATTGGACTTATGATGTACTTTCCTTTATTGAGTAGCTAATTCATACCTATCATAGACAGAAAAAAGTTATATTACCTTTTCCTTTAACACTAGACTTGTGTAATAGGATCTTTCCGAAGGTGGAGTTAAGGCAGCAAGCATAGGTGCTTCAGTTTCCGGTACCGGGTAATCCGGTATGTGTAAATAAAATCCGTCCTGGTAGGCGCAGTAGATCAAGCAAAGCATGACGGTCTTCAGTCTAGCATTCCTGTAGTTCAAGAGTGAATAAGGAAGTGCAAGGCTAGCTGACAGCTGTCAGATGAGTTCATCGCTCTCTATGGTCATATTTTTCTTTCATTTAAGCTTCAGGCCAGTTAAAAAGGAGCTCTGATAGGCCTGGAATCAGTATCGGTTAATTGCCTCTCTATTGGAATCAGGCCTCTTCAATCGATCTTCTATTTCTATATAGGCTAATGATTCCATTTTTTGATAAACATGTGATTCGCATCTTGCTTTCAAAACATTTGCTACTGTAGCCGTAAATTTTGATAGCCGATGGGCTGTGATAAGACTGGAATATGCAGAAAATGTAAATTTTAATGTATTGAAAGAAAAAAAAAGAAACAAAAAAGTTTAGCCACAGTGGGATGACTAGGCAGGAAGCTAGAGATGCAGCTCGCCTGCACATTGGCGATACGTGTTTGCTGGATTATGAAATCAATGAACAACGTAATTGTTGGAGGTTACATTGTCCGTCGTGGTGTGAACCCATTAACTAGTGTTTTAGAATACTCAATCAAGGAGCTTGGGAATGGTGTTCAGGTTGATGAGGCGGAACCTGAAATGGTTTCCTACCGAAAGATTGCCTGGGGCTGCTGCTTACAGTGATGTGGCCTACTTGTATACTAGTGTTCTATGGGGCTACCCGGAATCTATAGTGGCATGTGATATATGTGAAATATGGCATCACAGTCGCTGAAGTGGCATTGAGGATGCGGAAGCTCCGCCACCTGTTTGTTCACACAGGGCGATTTCGGGGGCCTTTGCTTCGAAAGGGGCGTAGCGGAAAGAAGTAGCGGAATCAGGCGACTTGCCACACACCAGGAAGAATTCCTTCTTAGGCGGATCTAACTCTTTTGACAAATGCCCAGAAGCGTCTGTATACTAGTTCAGTTGAGAACAAGGTGTCGAACTAGACTGATAACTGATCGTCTATCGAATCGCCTCTTTAAAGGCAGGATGCCGAGAATCCTCTCTCTATCTACGAAGAGCAGGCATGTGTGGGACTTTAGGACAAGACTCTGCAAGACCTTTCGTTTAATATGCCTTCTGTACTGTATAACCGCAAGAACGCCTTCTTATAGAAGAAGCTGCGATGAAGCGAATCTCTCATCTGGAACCCTCTCATTGCCAGCTTGACGGCTTGACTGCATTACCTTCCTCACCTTCCCTTTCTTTGTCCCTTAACTGCTGACAGCAAGCATTCCTGGAGCTAGTAATCTGCCAAAGAATATAAAAGAGAAGTTGCATCCTAATCCGCTCCTGGTGGAAGGGTTGAAGGAGGAATTGCACAATGTGCTATCAAATCCGCTGCATCGAATGCCCTGTTTGGCTCTTTGATCGAAGGAGCTGTTAGGGGAATGGGATTGATGGAAGAATTGGACAAATAAATACTGTTTGCGACGAATACGCTGCTAGTCTTTTGGATGCGGGATTTCCGCTCTTAGGGGAAGATCCGCTCTTTTAGCCCACTTTTTTAGACATCTATTAGACCGTAGGGCACGAACGGAGTGGTTTAACACTTTTGTCCAATTCCTCATCTGCAGAGGGCATTCTTCCAAACAGGGTTTATCCCGCAGCCCAACTTGCTCCTATGTTATGTACTTGTCGGCTTAAATCGGGCTAAGCCCATTTCCTCCAACAGTAACCGCGCATTCGATTCCTTGTATTCTCTAACAGCTCCCTTCTACCCATGAATCCGATTTCTATCTTAAGTATGTCAATTGTTTGTCTTCTTTCCTAGGATCCCATATCTGATTCACGTCGAAAAGAAGCCCGGCCCTTCGGATTCACTTTCTAAGAGGTCATTCTTTGTCCCTCTCTTGGATTAACTGGGATGAGATAAATGCTCTTTCTACTAATTTAATATCTGTCTCGCCTGCCGAATCCTTAGCTTAGCCTGCCTTGTCAAGGTAAAGGATTACTACTAACAGGGCATTTGATGCATCAACTATGTCAGTTCCGTTCCTTGCTGGAGAAAAGTGTTCTCTTGCTCTGAGAATGGAATGCTAGCACTCTGTCTAAAAAAGCGGCTGTTCTACTATATAAGATATAAGAAAATCCTATCTTTGCCATCTTGCTGTGAACAAATCGTCTGTTATCAAATGCCACATCTGACCTAGAAGGCGTCGACATGGTCAACAACTAGACAAAGTCAAGCAGGAAAGACAGCAAGTCCCATCGGCCCGTAATATAGCATACCCTCCGATCAAGAAGTTCCTTGCCTTACCCAGCGTCGAAGAAAAGTTCCTGAACTGAGCTCACTGCCTTCATTAAGGAAAGGTAATCCGGTTGCTTGAAGCTCTCTTCCCGTGTCGATGAAGGGCTATTCCCACTACGCGCTAACTAGAAAAGGAGGAAATGAAAGAGAGTGGGGGCTGATTCTCTAGCAGCTCCCTCTGGCGCTATTTAGCCCTTCTTTCCCAAGCGATTCTCTTGTGTGCCTTTAACTATTGAAAGGACAGGATCACTATGACCTCTGGCTCAAGGACTGGCCTTCTCTTCTTTTAATGCCTACAGAGAGGCCTGCAAGAGCCCTTTTAAGGCATGGATTCCTAAAGGTTCTAAGGCCTATTACTTGACTGAAAGAGTACTCATATTATGGGGGCCTCCCCCAGACCCCCTATCTCGCTTTTTCATTTCCGTTGTCCCTCAACAAATAACATAAGTGAAGTGAAGTAGCGCTTCATCCCAGGCGACACCTCCGGCCGCCTATGACAGAGAGGCCCTTCCCCCCTTTGAAATGCGGAAGCTCGCTTTATCAGACAACGACTTTAGAAAAGGATGAACGGGTCATTCGTCGCGGGCCTTTCCTGTTCCTGTTGACAGTTGGAAGGCGGGTGAGTTGATTGGCAAGCCAGCTAACGGGGCCACGAAGGGCCCAACGGATTGAGGGCTCGAAATTCTATACTTAACACAGTGAGTTCGAAGTCCTCATTCACCACCAACATGCTTCAATCCGGGCAGAACCCGATCATCGAGAGAGCATGAAGCTTGCTGGCGACATCGGTGTCGGCGGAGTGTTTCGCAAACCTCCCAGCCTCACCCTAGCCCTAGGGTTGGCTCCGAGATAGGGAAAGTGGAACCCTAATTCTATATAGATCTCTCCTTGTAGATCCTTTATAAACAGGGCAGCTATCCAGGATCTCCGCTTTCACTTTCATACTCTCCTTTATGTTATGTCGCGTGTTTCGCTCGCTAAGGCGAGCTCCACTCCCATGCTTTCCGTTGGTCAACAACCAACAAAAGTTATCTATAGTTCTTCACTACTCCTACAGGCTTGACGGAGTTAAGCTGTCTGGAGGGAATTTTTTTTTATCAAAGAACGCATGCCCTTTTTTCATTTTAAAAAATGGTTCTGTTGCTTGCGAGGGGCAACCCGCGTTGAGCAATTCGAACCCAATCTTCAACTTTATTGGGAGGAGGTAGGCTTCCAAATGCCCGGTCCGGATCCTACCGACTCGCCACAACAGTGACTCTCTAAGTGTTCGGCGATTCTTGAGCACTATTATACCTTTTATAAAAGTTCTGTTCCAGAGCCACACACCTGGCTGGAACTAGCGAACAACCTTGCTGGAGCGACTCCCAGGTGCTCAACAACTACTTTTGGAATTACACAATCCATCAAGTGAGATCTACCTAGAGGGAGTGAGAATCTTACTTGCATGGAGCAGTGGCGTTTCATGATTCCTTTTTCTTTTTTTCCATGCTTTCCGTTGGTCAACAACCAACCACAGCTCTCTATAGTTCTTCACTACTCGTACAGGAAGGTAAGAACCACTTTTTTTTCTGGAAGGAAGCGCACCCTTCCCGACAGCACCTTTTACAAGTACATCGAATCGTTAGCGCTGGATAAGGCTGAGGTTGGATTTTGTAAAGCTCTGCTAGGGAGAGTGGAGTCGCTTCAGCGGGAGCACTACAATAATGGCGAGCATATTCCCTTTTCATTCACAAGTTCCAGGGAGAAAAATCGATTGTACTCCCTTATGTGGGAATATGCTCGCGAGGAATAGAAAGGGGGGGGACAGGTTGGTTCGAGGACTCGTTGGTCAAAGGAAAGATGGAAACAGGGGAGTTGGCTGATAAAGATGGACAGTAACGATCGCGTAATATCAATTTATCGGCCTCGTCATTGAAAGCGGCTTCCAATTGCTCGGAAATTCTAAGCTATATGGGGGGCTTGGATGGTGAGCAAAAACAATTGATCAAGAAGTTGGTCAACTTTCGCATGAAAGAAGGTAAAAGAACGAGAGTTCGTGCTATTGTTTATCAAACTTTTCATCGCCTAGCTCAAACCGAACGCGATGTAATCAAACTTATGGTTGACGCCGTAGAGAATATAAAGCCCATATGCGAAGTGGAAAAGGTAGGAGTAGCAGGTACTATTTATGATGTCCCTGGGATTGTAGCCAGGGATCGTCAACAAACCTTAGCTATTCGTTGGATCCTTGAAGCAGCTTTCAAACGACGTATAAGCTACAGGATAAGCTTAGAGAAATGTTCATTTGCTGAGATACTGGATGCTTACCGAAAGAGGGGAATTGCACGTAAGAAAAGAGAGAATCTTCATAGACTGGCTTCCACCAATCGAAGTTTCGCGCATTTCAGATGGTGGTAAAGTGAGACCACATAAAGAGCTCTTCCTCATTCAGTCTGATTATTCAGTAAGATATGGTTTGACCCTTTTTCTTTTTGTTTGAATCTTCATATAGAAAGCCGGCCTTCCTCATACTCCTCCCTTCATTCATTGAGTTGGAGGAATCCATAGGGGCCCGCCCGTTATGCATTCCATGAAATAACCCTTCTTTGTATGACTTCTCTTTTGCCTCAGGTCGAATGAATACGAAAGGGAGATCAATCAAAAAAGAGGCCATGAATGAAGAAGTAGTGGGCCTTTCACCCTCTTTCTAGTGACTCGGGGAGCTGATCTGATAAATGCACTTCAAAGGGAGGGAAGCTAGGTTTCCCATGTTGGTATGGCCGGGCATAAAAGATTTTGAAGTTAGGTCAAAAAGAAGAGGTAGAGAGAGAGAACAGAACGGAACCGATAGCCCCGAATTATGTCAGGGCAAGAGAAAGAAAAGAAAAGTAAGGACTCTCGTTTTCCGCATACGCATATAGGCTGTGAAAAAGAAGTCCACTTTTCCAATAGAGAAAGAGAGTGATTCGTCTACTTTGTTAATAAGGTAACGGAACGAACTTCAAGTACTTCGTAGGACGCCGCCGTTTGCTAAGATGTGCTTCCACATCGTGAGCTTTAGTGCACAAGTCGTCGAATCCCTTAAAGGTTTGGGGCAGGGGACGACAAGTCGTGCCTGAAGTTGTTCATGCACATCTTGAGGAGCTCTTGCGGAGTAAACTTCTGGGGACAGGCAAAAGTAGGGGCTCGCCACCTTGCAATGAACTCCGTGACAGGTTCATGCTTGGTCTTGAGTTGTTCGGGCACTCCAACCCTTCTTTGTGTGTTGCTGAACTGCTTCCTGAACTCCGAGACCCTTGCTTCCCAAGTCGGGATCGACTCTTCAGAGAGGTGGGCGTACCGTGTAAAGGCGGGCCCCTCCAATGATTGTACGAAAAGCCTAAGGCACAGTGCCCCATTCTGCGCTACCGGCCCACATCTTACCAGGAAATGCGCTAGATGCTGGTGCGGGTCTCCCCGTTCCGTCGAACTTTAGTCTGGCTGAGAGAACCCTGGCGTATACGGCACGGAATCTATCCAAGCCGGATAAGGTTTGGTGATCATGTGGTTATCCTCCTCCTTTTCCTTGGCCTCTTTTACTCTTTTCTTGACCAACTGATTCATTGTTGCGAGGAGGGTTGTCAAGCTTGTATAAAAAAAGACGTATAATAAATCGTTGATTGCTATTCTTGAACCTCTTCACCATGCTAATAAGATTCAGGAATTCTCCAACAGAATGGGTTTCCACTTTTCATTGGCAAATCAAGAGGCAGATGATAAAATATGGCTCTGTTGGAATCATGAAGTGAATGTAGTGCTTGTCGACGCGTTTGAACAGTGTATCACAGTCGACCTTAATTCTGATCTGGTAAGGCTTACCATTGTTTATGCAAAGTGCTCCATTCAGGAGAGACGGCTTCTTTGGGAAAAACTTCAATTACTGTCCTAAGACATACAAGGTCCATGGATGGTTGCGGGTGATTTTAACGCAATTTCATATGTGTCTGAAAACCTTGGTGGCAGACCTCCAAATCTTTATCTTTAGAGGAATTCAAATGAAAAATTCACGGACTCGCCATTTCTGTGAGAGATCCGATCCCAGTTGGTTTCAACTTTTTCTTCCCTCTCAATTCCATCCCCTTCAATCTGAATGATCTGGAATTCATTTCCAATTCCTTATATCAACTAATGGGGATACCGGGAGGGAGGAGAGAAAGCACCCCGCTAACTTTTTCTTTCTTCTACCAATGATCAGTAGATTGAGCACTAACGGAATATCGAGAAAGAAAGAGCGGAGCAACTACATCAAAAAAGTGGGAAGTAGTGCTTTCTACGGCTACTTTCTCTCTTATATTATGATATTTCGAGTTAGAGGCGTGATCTATTATATCAACTAAGTGAACGAGGTACAGAGAAAGCGAATGTTACGAGCCTGTTGACGTTTTCTATATTTTTCATTCCGGTGGGACAAAGGTATTCCTATTTTATTTAATTTAAAGATAAGTTACACGATCTAATCTACTAAAAAGCCTGGGTGAAATAGAGGTCATAGGTTAAGTACAAGACAGAGAGGAATTTGGTGTTGCAGGATTGATGACCGGAAAAGGGTTAATAATTTGTTGATTAGTTTTAGCAGGTATATTGGTATGAATGAACATATTATAAATATAGAATATAGAAGAATCTCGCCATACGGCACGAGCAGTTGAGTACTATCATGCCTTTGTTCTGTGAAAGAAACTAAAAAACTTGCGAAGCACGCACCTCAATTACCCTGCCTGTGTGAATTGAACGAACTGACAAGTACAACCAGCTTGCTTAAGCTGGGTTTCCACCTATTTGTGAGTTTCGGCCATTTGAAGCAAAGTCTAAAGGACGTATTCGTTGCCGATTTGGGGTTCTGATGGAAGATACTGCGGAGGTTATACACAAAGTACACACGTGATTCTGCTCTGGAAAAACTCCCTGTGGTCCAGAGAGAGATGAAGTTTATAGTCAACCTCTGCCTCTCAGATAGCTTTCTTTTCCAACACTTCTATGTAGAGATGGGTGTAATATTAATATGATTAATAGTTTAAGTTTACTTGCAGTTTTTCAAAGTCTCAAATTTAGGGCTTGGTTCTGGCCTTGTTTCGTAGTGAATTTATGGATTTGAATAATTATAACACTGAATTCTAATTTGAAAATTCAACTTGACTTGTACCCGGAACAGGGAATAAGGATATCCAATTTAAATCCGGGTTCTTTTTTCTATTTTGCGCTTAGATGTGCTCGGCAGATGCTAAAGAAAAAGAGCGTGATGGCAAAGAGTTGATCGAGCGAATAATCACAGTTCTCAACTATCACGACTACTGGCGGAATTTCACTCAATTAAATAAACTATACCCTCATAAAACGAAGTAGTACTCCCCTTAACACAATTTTAATGTCATTCTCGACTCTATCCCTGACTGGGTGTTTGATTTCAGGCCCTTTCGAGGGAGGTATCTGATTGGTTAATGTCAGCCCGGCTTGCATGGACTTCCGGTGGTTCTTAGTTGACAACTGCATTGCAATTTTAAATAAAAAAGTAAAAAGATGCTTGTACGCACATTAGATTTGCTAACTCAATTGATCCTACTGTGTCTAGATCAGGGTTCCCGTTTAAGAAAGCTGTGTTAGCTTTGTATTGGCTCCCATCTTACTTAACGGGGGCCCTAGTTGAATACCGATCAAAATTGTGTGAAATTTTTGAACTTTTCTAATAGAGAATTATTAGTTATGTAAAATACCCCGAAAAGTCCTCATTTACCCCGGCAGGTAAGCTCCGCAGCGAAAGGAATGAAATCCTCTGCTGCGGTCGTGAAAGGTGATCAAATCAGTTTACCTTCTAAGAAGCTATTGGCTATATGCTTAACACATGCAAGAAAAAATAGAATAGATAAACTTTCTTTGTTAGGTCAGGAAGCAGTAAGATCAGTAATGGTCCAAAAAGAGGAATAGCGGCCTTATAACTGTTCTTCTCTTTCTTTCTAAAAGGTGATAGATAGAAGGACTACTAGTACTTTACTAAGAAAGCTATCCGTAGATGCCTTATTCAGTCTTAGAGCTAAGAGTTAAGCGCTTAAATCAATTCAAGCCGTTTGGTTGCTAAATGCAAAAAAAAATTTATCAAAAAGATTTTTTCATTACTACTACATAAAGCACTACATTACATAAACAACCACATATGCCTTTAATAGAGCTTTAAAAGCATTATGCTAACTACATTAATTATTTAAAAAACATAAAGAAGTCAAAGGATAGGCCTTAACAAGTAGACAGAAGATAAAGTCACGACTTTTTTGAATTTCTTCTAGTGGTTTTCCCGGTCACCGAGGGTGACAGCCCGCACAATGAGTGCTTGCTGCTCCTCCTGCAGCACTTGCAGCCTCCTCTGCCTTTCCCTTATACCCTCTCTGGCAGCGCCAATGCGCTCTTCTGCCTCTGCAGGATCTCTTGCTCTAACATTTCTTAAAAAGAGGTTTAGCGCTCTACGACGCTCTTCAATTTCATTTTTCAGTTGCCCCATTTCGGCAGCAATTGCGGAAAGCCTGTTTGTAACAGCCATAGCCATACGTGCTATTACTCAATTTCTTTGATTTGAATTTGATGAAGACACTTATCGAGCCTCTATTTATAGAGTGGTAGAGGAATCTCGCCATGCGTCACGAATTAGATGGCAGGCACAATTCTTACTAGTTCTCCGCACTACTTTTCTGCAGTTGAAGACTCTCATGCCTTTTTAATGAAAAACTGGCTGGCTCTGGCTACCTTGCGGAGCAAACAAAATCTCCCCAAATCACACTGCCTGTATGAACAAACAAACTTTGCACAACCAGCTTACGTAGAAAAGATTCCATGCCAATAGACTCGTGACATCCATGTACTGAGTCGTCAAATGAGCCACGTTAAGAAAGCCCAAGCTTATACGCATTGGCCCACAGGGTGTCCCAAGAGGGCCCGAATGAAAGACCCAAGCTTACATGAACCATCAAAGAAAGTCCTACAAATAAAGACTTGGGCCTGTCAAGCCTGCTTTCCTCGATGGAAGCCCACAGAAGGGCCAAAACACAACAAGCCTACCCATCATCAAAGCAAGCCGCAAGAAGGACCTCATTGTCATGGAAGCCCTTTCCTTACTCCTCAATATAGTCTATGAGAACGTTTTTCTGACCAACTCTCATGGCTTTAGGAGGGGGCGGGCCCCTAAGCTAGCTCTCGCCTTCTTCAGGATTTGCTCCACAATTCCAGCTATGATCGAATGAATGAAGTTAGAAGCTAAGGGCTTTGGTCGAGTGCTTTGCCAATCATTCTTCTATGTACGAGAGTCATAAGGCAGGGGAAAGAAAGGCAGCTAGGAAGACAAGCTAATCCGAAAGGGCCAGCCCGAGCCAAGGACTAACAAGAAAGAGGAGAGACCGAGATGTGATTTGGCAGATGTACAGCAAATTTTGTGGGAATTCAGAGCACCTGTAGGTCTAGCTTTCTAGTTATCTTAAAGCAAGTTTTGCAAATTAGGGTCTTATCATTGCTTTTTAAAGTAAAAACTTCCAAACAAGATCAATTATTTTAATGCTTTGAGTTTATAGTAAAGAACAAGAGACTTTTTCATTTGGTGAATTTTAAACGTTTTCTTTATGGAAATCAAACTTGGTCTCGGTTTTCCTGGAAAAGTCTTGAGCTAACCTCTTTAACTCCCCATCGTCATCTCTAGCACCACACTCACATCTCACCATCCAAGTATCAGATCCACCTTCGTACCTCAAAGGCGTGTCTAAATCTATCCCACTTCCACTCACACCAACTCCTGCTCCCGATTCAACTACTCCAAAAAGTACTTCCATATCCTCCATTTCATCCAAGCCTTCGATTCCGATAACCACAAACCATTCTGTGATAAAAGAAGTATCCCTCAGTGCACTTTCAGCTGCTTTCTTTAGGTCTCCAATAGTTGCATGCATAGGCACTACTACTATCTCACCAGGTGGCAAGCCCCTCTTGACTTCAATTTCCTTATCAGTTGAACTGGGCAAGAGTCGGCAAATGATTGTCAACCACTGCTCTTCCTCTCCCTTTGGTCGAGCTACTTTCCTCTTCCTCATCCCTAATTGGAAATTCCTTCACGAAGTGCTTGGTGTCCAATATTGCTTAAGTAGCCAACTCCACCAACTCTGATTCTGGGTATCCTAGCAGCACATGCTCATACAGATAAAGCACATCATTGCTAACATCAACTCCAGGAACTAGAGCTGCTGATGAAAGGGACTGAAGAACTATCTCTTTCTTTTCTTGCAATGCGTTCACAATCACTTCCGCTGCAAACTCTAGTCTTCTTTTAGGCCATCTGCTATCCATGTGAGTAATAACAGTAGTGAACTTCCTATAACTCACAGACTTTTCCTTCATCGGGTGCTTGATCTGGAGGGCTGCTCTGGTTGTTGTAATGAGCTAAGAATCTCCAGTGCTCTTTCATAATTGTGTTCCGTGACGCCGAAGCTTCCTTGGCAGAACCTGTACCCCCATCTACCAAACCAAGAGTGTCCGTAAGCAACGCCATGGAGAAGACGAAGGTCCATAGACCGCTTCTTTGGTAGATCCTCAACAGTGATTTTCCTCTCATATGGTTCCCTCCTTATGTGCATAAAAATAGTATTATATATATATCTATATATATATTACTATTAATTTCTTCTTCAAATCGACCTAAAAATAGAATAAATTATAAGTGTCTTAGCACCTTTTCTTTACTCGTGATTCAGGCAATCCAATCTTCCGTGTGTAAGGTGGAAGCCCCCCAAAAAGGTTTTCCATTAATGGGTGATCAAAAGCATCCGGTCGATATTAGATAGAATGCTATAAACCTTAAAAGAGAGATTTTTGAGGGACCAGGCTTTGTCGTTTAGTCCTCTGAAAGTGAAATTGCTAAAAAAGAAAAAAAGGGATACACCAACCATCCGCTCCGAGCTGTGTACCTCCGTCTTGAGTTGCTTTGCCGAAGACTCCTCGCGTTTCTTAGTTAGAGAGTAAAGGGCGGTGTAAGTGGTTCCCGCACCCCTCTTTCTCAGTTTGAGCTGATAGACTTCTTCTCCTATTCGCGAGAGTTTCACTTGCTTAGGCTTCCTCTTGGCTTTGCTTCATCCTCTCCATTTCTAGCCCTTGTAAGTTGAGTTGATCCAGAAAGGTATATATTTAAGGCACCTCTAGGAGGGGAAAACGGCTTCATTACCGAAAAACATTCGTTTCAACATGTCGAGGTATCATACGATCTTCAGAAAGGCGATTTCTTGGATAGTAACCTGTTCTGTTGGCTTGGCCCCTTCCCCGGAGGGAGTCTTTTTTAGTAGTTGAGAAGCAACCTCTCTTCCCGGAGCGTCAAGATGAGTTTTAGTTACAGGGTTATTCACAGGTTTGAGTGAGATACATTACATATGATTTTAAGCAAGGAGCGAACGCAGCTGTTCGTCGGAAAGACTTCTCCTCTTCTCCTTTTGCACCGCCCATTTCGTCGTCTACTAAATAATATATATGATCCTGTAAGGGTAGGAACTCTCGCTACCTTGTACGTAAGACTTTCTCTTTATTCGCGAGAAAAGCATGCCAGAATCTCTTAGGTAATAGTTGCATGCGGGAGTATTCCGAATGGTAAACTATATATAGGCCTAGGCAGTTTAGTTTCCCTTGTATAGCTGCCCTTTCCGAAGTTAGTGAGCCTAGCTCAACCGTTGGGAGAGGCAGAAGCAGCAAGGCCTCGTCATCAAGATCTTAGTCAACGGCATCTGCCAACAAACAAGTCTTTTACGCCAAGAAGCTCTTCTTCAGTTCCGCGTAAAGAAATTGCTTGATGAGATAAGTGCAGGTATTCTACAGTTTCCATTGCATTTCCAAGGTGAAGATTCTCGTGTTCGGTTAGCAGGAAGTGAAGCTTTCTTATCCAGGAAGTTACTTTTCGCAATGCAAGTCCTGTTTATCAATTAGTCGAGTCGCTTTTAATCTGTTTTTGAAATCATCCGGTTGAGCTAAATGGAAGGCAGAATAGGGCTACGGACCTTGAGAGAGGTGGGAATTTGGATGAGCAGCTGCATAATGAGACAAATACATTCTCGCGAACAGCAGCCGCATCATACCTATAGGTGCTGACCCTTGGTTACATTGGTTCTAATCTGCAGCTCACTTTTAAAAGGAATTATTATCGCTTAGCGCTTGTGCTAAGGAAGATATATAGATTTGCGGAAGAACTCTGCCGCCCGAGAAGCTTGAGCTTGAAAGCGGTATCGTACACACTTATCTTTATTCTCGTAAACAAAAACCGGGAGAAGGTCCATTGAAAGAAGGAATTCGCGCCTACCATAAACTCCCGAAGAAAGATCCCGAGAATTTCTACCCACTAGGGGACTTTCGCCCGAGGATACGGGAACATGAACAAAAGACCGTAGGAGTTGGGAGCAGCCCTCGCTTCGCTCATGCGTAACCGCGTGGTTAAGTACTCTATTCTATATTGCCTTACTAAACCTTACTAAACAAAAAAGAAACAGCAGGATCTGCGGTAATTGGTCGCTATGTTGTGTCCCATCAGCTTGCTTCTGGCGAGATGAATAGCTTGTTTCTTCCATTCCGACCTTCGATACGAGGATTCATCCGAAATCGATTGGTTAACGCGAAAGCTGGAATTACTTCGGCCGTGGCACGATCATAAGAGCAAACCCTAAAGTCTATTTTCCACAAACGAATGCCATAAAAAAAGGAGATGAGCTTGCAAATCATTAAAGGAGATTAAGTAGGAAAGTCCTACCCCGAATCCATTATAGATTAATTAGTCAGCTGCCGCAGCTGCCCGGATATAAAGTAAAAAGACAGGATTTCCACTTCAATGGTGGGAAGGGGTTGTGACCTACGACCACCATAATAGATGAATGCATTAATTTGAATTTCTACAACATGGCACTAAGGCAACCAACGTTTTCTAACATATGTGAGGTGCTAACGGGAAGATTGTAATCTTTCTTTAATTGATCCTAGCTCTCGCCTTGGTGCTTGTGATGCAGGGATACGTGAGTCACCGCCTAACTATCAGCCTATACCCAAAAACGATAAAGGGTACAAAACTCGATCAACCCCTGTCTTCCATGGATTATTTGATTACGTAGTTCGACTGGATAGTTTAACCTGGGATTAGAGCCCATATATGTGTACCTGGAGGGGCTTGTACCCTAGAGGTTGCCAATCTATCGATACCAGACTCAACTCTAATAATATAAAAAAGAAGTGAGTAAACTCCATAACGTAAAAAGACCGAAATTAGACCACTAAAGCGACGACCTAGAAGGGTACCCCTTCAACCCCTATAATTGCTTGCTGAAGGACAACTCTGGGAAGCTTGAAAAAGACCAAATAACAGTAACATAATCACAATATCATAGATTAGGCCGAACATTTCATTCTACTTAAGAAAAGAGGCCAAAATAGAATGTGCAACTCAGCCCTTGACCCTTTGGGATGCGATTGATCTGTTTTTCCAACTAGACTTTTCAACCTAACCCAAAGTTATATTCGTAGGTCGGTTACTATATATCGTAGGTTGGTTAGGTCGGCTTGCCTCTAACCTGCTCTCATGACTGCTAGATTACATACTTGACTTTTGTTCCTTCCTGCGTTTATATTTTTCATTGTCTTGAACCTTTATTTTTTCTCTTCGGTGACTCCCTCTCCTTTCCCTGCGCCCGCGGTCAAGCTACTTCGTTCCTTTCATCAATCAAGCTACTTCGTTCCTTTCAGTCGAGCGAGTCTAGCTCCCCTGCTTGCTTTAGAAATGGAGGGCTAAATAGCGCCTAGCTCCCAGTCATAACAGTTGGAAACGCACGGCTAGGTCAATCAGCATAAGAAGAATCCGACGCTGAGGATTGACTCTTCTCTTTTTAAGGAGTTTTCTTAGTCTTTTCTTGGAGCTAGAGCATCTAGGTCTTTTATGATATGATATTGAATCATTCCTTCTTCGTTTACAGCAAAAAATAAGACTTACCTATGGAATGAATGGGAAAGCAGCTGCTTAGACATAGCCGCTATCGCCCATGGCAAGGGTGAGTCTTTTCTTGATTTGCTTGCTCGAGGAAATGTATTCTGATTCCCCTTTCTTTTCTTTTTATTAGTTTTAGGGTTGGGTCTGGCAGAGAGGAAGTACAATCAGCTACACCCGCCCTTGTGCCTCGTCAACTGGTTATCTTTTTTCCATTCACTTAGCCGGTGCTTCAGGTGGAACTGCTCATGTTGGGCATCCAATTAGCGCAGCATTGGGTATTGGTTCATTAGCTACATCTATATATAGACCGATAAAATGCAACCACTTTATATTAGATATTAGGAAGGGAGATTTCTATTCAAATAGAAAAAGAAAAAAGAAATTGCGTATGAAATACGCCCAAAGACTCCCATGCCTTTCTTGGTTGGACCAACCAGATTTCCGACAAGTCTTTCTGTTAGAACAAGAAGCGGAACTACAAGTGAATCTTAATCATTATGGATAACCAATTCATTTTCAAATATAGTTGGGAGACTTTACCCAAGAAATGGGTAAAAAAAATGGAAAGATCAGAACATGGGAATAGGTCTGATACCAATACGGACTACCCATTTCAATTGTTGTGCTTTCTTAAATTGCATACCTATACAAGGGTTCAAGTTTCGATCGATATTTGCGGAGTTGATTATCCTTCTCGAAAACGAAGATTTGAAGTGGTCTATAATTTACTGAGTACTCGGTATAATTCACGCATTCGTGTAC